ATCAATGCATGGTGTTCTTCGACTGATCGTTACTCTCGATGGTGAAGATGTTATTGATTGCGAACCCATATTAGGGTATTTACACAGAGGAATGGAAAAAATCGCGGAAAACAGAACTATTATACAATACTTGCCTTATGTAACACGGTGGGATTATTTAGCTACTATGTTTACAGAAGCAATAACGGTAAATGCACCAGAATTCTTGGAGAATATTCAAATACCCCAAAGAGCCAGCTATATTAGGGTAATTATGTTAGAATTGAGCCGTATAGCTTCTCACTTGTTATGGCTTGGACCTTTTATGGCGGATCTCGGGGCACAGACTCCTTTTTTCTACATTTTTAGAGAAAGAGAATTGATATATGATCTATTTGAAGCTGCTACAGGTATGCGAATGATGCATAATTACTTTCGCATCGGAGGAGTAGCTGCCGATCTACCTTATGGATGGATGGATAAATGTTTAGATTTCTGTGATTATTTTTTACGAGGAGTTGTTGAATATCAACAACTTATTACACAGAATCCCATTTTTTTAGAACGAGTTGAAGGAGTCGGTTTTATTAGCGGAGAAGAAGCTGTAAATTGGGGCTTATCGGGCCCAATGTTACGAGCTTCTGGAATACAATGGGATCTTCGTAAAATTGATCCTTATGAGTCTTACAATCAATTCGATTGGAAAGTACAATGGCAAAAAGAAGGAGATTCGTTAGCTCGCTATTTAGTACGAATCGGTGAAATGAGGGAATCCATAAAAATTATTCAACAGGCTGTAGAGAAAATTCCTGGAGGACCTTATGAGAATTTAGAAGCCCGACGCTTTAAGAAAGCAAAGAATTCCGAATGGAATGATTTTGAATATCGATTTCTTGGTAAAAAACCTTCGCCCAATTTTGAATTATCAAAGCAAGAGCTTTATGTAAGAGTTGAAGCTCCAAAAGGTGAATTAGGAATTTATCTGGTAGGAGATGATAGTCTTTTCCCCTGGAGATGGAAAATTCGTCCACCTGGTTTTATTAATTTGCAAATTCTTCCTCAGCTAGTTAAAAAAATGAAATTGGCTGATATCATGACGATATTAGGTAGTATAGATATCATTATGGGGGAAGTTGATCGTTGAAATGATAATAGATAGGGTAGAGGTGGAAACTATCAATTCTTTTTCGAAATCGGAATTATTAAAAGAAGTCTACGGACTGATATGGATTCTACCCATTTTGACCCTCCTACTGGGAATCACAATAGAAGTACTCGTAATTGTGTGGTTAGAAAGAGAAATATCCGCATCGATACAACAACGTATTGGTCCTGAATATGCTGGCCCCCTGGGACTCCTTCAAGCTATAGCAGATGGAACTAAGCTACTTTTAAAAGAGGATATCCTCCCATCCCGAGGAGATATTCCTTTATTTAGCATTGGTCCCTCTATAGCAGTCATATCCATTTTATTAAGTTTTTTAGTTATCCCTTTGGGATATCGTTTTGTTTTAGCTGATCTTAGTATTGGTGTTTTTTTATGGATTGCCATTTCAAGTATTGCTCCTATTGGTCTTCTCATGGCGGGATATAGCTCAAATAATAAATATTCTTTTTCAGGCGGTCTACGAGCGGCTGCTCAATCTATTAGTTATGAAATACCATTAACTTTTTGTGTGCTAGCAATATCTCTACGTGTGATTCGTTAAAATAGGATCTTTTTCCTCTAAAATACATTGAATGCTTATCTTCCTTTGCTTATTCTGTATTCGAGTTAGTAAGTTAAACTAGATAGCTATATGAGTGAAACAAAACAGCTTATTAATTTGTAGTAAAAATAAAAAATCTCATTTCCTACGTACAAGAAAAAGTTCAAGTAAACATAAGCAGTGTAAACTCTTTACCCCAAGGTTGAGATTGTTTGATTAGTCATCATATCTTGAAGCGGGCAAGAATAAAGGATTCGCAATATGGAATTCCATTACTAGAATATTTTGAGTTATTACTATAACTTATAACCATAAGGCAATTCATCAAAAGTTAGTGAGGGATTAGAAACACTAAAGTACATACAGGATTAGTAATGAGAGAATCTAAATCATTAGACATTTTTCCTCATAAAAGGAATCGTAATAAGGACTTGAAATTGGTGGAAATGATCAAGTAGTACTTTCTTCGGATTCCGGTCTAGAGTATGTTCCCATTCACTTGTTAAAGAAATGGCTATCAAGAACGAATTAACCCTTTATTCTTTTTTCTTTTTAAGTATACCCTTCCCCGGGAAAGAAGAATAGGACAAAAGATATGGAATGCAATACAAAAAAGGATCTTTATTTATTCTTTCCTTTATCCCTATTCATACAGAATTCCTCATAAACTAATGTCCAATTCTTTCCATTTATTAATTGCTATAACGAGTGTTTTATTCCAATATTAAGTTATTACCGAACAAAGAAAAATTTTTATTTTATTATATAAAGGATGAGATCAATTCGGAAGCGCTTTTTTTGTTATTCTAGCAGACGGAATTGCTTTGGTCTAATTTGGGACTTTCCAATCAATTTTATCTTACCTAATTCTATCTACGCCCAGGGGATAATACCGAAATGAAACAATCCTTTTCTTTTTTCTGATCATAGAGGAGCCGTATGAAGCTAAGGTTTCATGTACGGTTTTGGAATAGCGGTGGGAACTGTGATGTTATCATCGACTATGATTATCTAACAGTTCAAGTACAGTTGATATAGTTGAAGCACAGTCCAAATATGGTTTTTTTGGATGGAATCTTTGGCGTCAGCCTATAGGTTTTCTAGTTTTTCTAATTTCTTCTTTGGCAGAATGTGAAAGATTACCCTTTGATTTACCAGAAGCAGAGGAAGAATTAGTAGCAGGTTATCAAACCGAATATTCTGGTATTAAATATGGTTTATTTTATCTTGTTTCTTACCTAAATTTATTAGTTTCCTCTTTATTTGTAACTGTTCTATACTTAGGCGGGTGGAATTTCTCTATTCCCTATATATCCTTTTTTGGATTTTTCCAAATGAATAAAATAATTGGAATTTTGGAAATGGTAATAGGTATCTTTATTACATTAACTAAAGCTTATTTATTTCTCTTCATTTCTATCACAATAAGATGGACTTTACCCAGGATGAGAATGGATCAGTTATTAAATCTTGGATGGAAATTTCTTTTACCTATTTCTCTGGGCAATCTCTTATTAACAACTTCTTCCCAACTAGTTTCACTATAAATAAGATAATACAATAACAGTAAGAATATTTTCAACACAAAAGTTCTCTCAAACAAGAGAAAGAAACATACCTTTTTCATATATATTTAGAATATGTTCCCTATGCTAACTGGGTTCATTAGTTATGGTCAACAAACAATACGCGCCGCAAGATACATTGGTCAAAGTTTCATAATTACCTTATCCCACACAAATCGTTTACCTATAACGATTCACTACCCTTATGAAAAATCAATTACATCGGAGCGTTTCCGGGGGCGAATACACTTTGAATTTGATAAATGCATTGCTTGTGAAGTATGTGTTCGCGTATGCCCGATAGATCTACCCCTTGTGGATTGGAGATTTGAAAAAGATATTAAAAGGAAACAATTGCTTAATTATAGTATTGATTTCGGAGTTTGTATATTTTGTGGTAACTGTGTTGAATACTGTCCGACAAATTGTTTATCAATGACTGAAGAATATGAACTTTCTACTTATGATCGTCATGAATTGAATTACAATCAAATTGCTTTGAGTCGGTTACCAATCTCCATAATGGGAGATTACACAATTCAAACAATTAGGAATTCGCCTCAAAGTAAAATAGAGGAAGAAAAATCTTGGAATTCAAGAACGATTACTGATTACTAGGTATTAGGATATTTTTTGTTAGAAAAATCCATTTTTACTAACTATAACGAAAAAAGAATAACTACTATTTAACAACTTATATACATTACATATACAATTAACAACTTATATACATTACATATACAAAAAAATATCCTAATACCTTTTTCCTTCCTTGAATCTTTTAGTTTTAGTCAGTTCATGAAAAATTTTATACTATAAATTTCTTCTTATACATAATGGATTTACCTGGACCAATACATGAGATTCTTGTGCTATTTGGGGGATTTGTTCTTCTACTAGGGGGTCTAGGAGTAGTATTACTTACCAACCCAATTTATTCTGCTTTTTCGCTGGGATTAGTTCTTGTTTGTATATCCTTATTCTATTTTTTATTGAATTCCTACTTTGTAGCTGTTGCACAACTTCTTATTTATGTGGGAGCCATAAATGTCTTGATCATATTTGCTGTAATGTTTGTAAACGGCTCAGAGTGGTCTAAAGATAAGAATTATTGGACTATTGGAGATGGGTTTACTTTACTCGTTTGTATAACTATTCCTTTTTCACTAATGACTACTATCCCAGATACGTCGTGGTATGGAATTCTTTGGACTACAAGATCAAACCAAATAGTAGAACAGGGTCTCATAAATAACGTTCAACAAATTGGGATTCATTTAGCAACCGATTTTTATCTTCCGTTTGAACTCATTTCCCTAATTCTTCTAGTTTCTTTAATAGGTGCAATTACTATGGCTCGACAATAAGAAATACTTAGAATGAGTTCAAATTCTTAGAATTTCAAATATAAAATAAATAACTAAAGAATCACAATTTTGATTTAGTAAAACCCATCTACTGCCAACACAACAAATACCTTCTTTTCTCTTTTGTTGCGTAATTGTTCTATTCTAATTAATTGAATCGGTTCAATTCTTGTCCTCATATTGAAATGAATCGAGATTGATAAGGAGTTAGTTAATGATGTTTGAGCATGTACTTTTTTTGAGTGTCTATTTATTTTCGATTGGTATCTATGGATTGATCACAAGCCGGAACATGGTTAGAGCTCTAATATGTCTTGAACTTATACTGAATTCAATTAATCTAAATCTCGTAACATTTTCTGATCTATTTGATAGTCGCCAATTAAAAGGAGACATTTTCGCAATTTTTGTTATAGCCCTTGCGGCTGCTGAAGCAGCTATTGGACTATCCATTCTTTCTTCCATCCATCGTAACAGGAAATCAACTCGTATCAATCAATCTAATTTTTTGAATAATTAGACATAGAATCCTCTAAACAAAGGCGCGTATATAATAATACGGAACATTAAGATGAATAGAAATCTAATCTTATTTTCTTATTAGTATTTAATAATATCCATTTTTTGAGTAGGTTATTTCAGAGTATTCTTTTTTACTTATTGAATATTGCATTTTTGCAATTCATTGATATTGCAATTTGAATATTGCAATAATTTATATTGAAAAGATGATACCCAATTTATTGGCTAATTCGAATTAGTATGTAGAATTCGTATAATTATGACTGTTGAAGTCTTAAATTCAAGTCTCTTGGCTCTTTTCACGCTTTCTCACAAACAGATTAAGAAATATATTGCATTATTTGTTAAAGTTTGGATAAACCATTGCTTCGTCTGGTGTCTACAATATATCTAATTTATATTTATATAGTACTAATTTCATTTTTACCAGATCGAAAATTTTTATGTTGAAAAGGAAAATTTAGAGATCCAATGTCACATTCTGTAAAAATTTATGATACATGTATAGGATGCACTCAATGTGTACGAGCTTGTCCAACAGATGTATTAGAAATGATACCTTGGGATGGATGTAAAGCCAAGCAAATTGCTTCCGCGCCGAGAACCGAAGATTGTGTGGGTTGTAAGAGATGCGAATCTGCCTGCCCAACGGATTTTTTAAGTGTCCGCGTTTATTTAGGGCCTGAAACAACCCGCAGCATGGCTCTATCTTATTGATACGTTACAAAAAACTCCACTTGAATCGTCTGATTCCTCTTTACCGAAGAAGCCTGTGCTCGAAATAATCGAGCATGGGCTTTTCTGGTCAAAACGTATCTTGTCTTTATTACTTTATCATGAGTTATTTTCCTTGGTTAACAATACTTGTTGTTTTGCCGATATTTGCAGGTTCATTAATTTTCTTTTTACCTCATAAAGGAAATAAAATCGTTAGGTGGTATACCATATCCATTTGTTTATTAGAATTCCTTCTAATGACTTATGCATTCTGTTATCATTTCCAATTGGAGGATCCCTTAATCCAATTAAAGGAGGATTCTAAATGGATAGATGTTTTGGATTTCCACTGGAGATTGGGAATCGATGGACTTTCATTAGGATCTATTTTATTGACAGGATTTATCACTACTTTAGCTACTTTAGCGGCTTGGCCGGTTACCCGGAATTCGCGATTATTCTATTTCCTGATGCTAGCAATGTATAGCGGTCAAATAGGATTATTTTCTTCACGAGACCTTTTACTTTTTTTTATCATGTGGGAGTTAGAATTAATCCCTGTTTACTTACTTTTATCCATGTGGGGGGGAAAGAGGCGTCTGTATTCAGCTACCAAGTTTATTTTGTATACTGCAGGCGGTTCCATTTTTTTCTTAATTGGAGTTCTGGGTATGGGGTTATATGGTTCCAATGAATCCGGATTAGATTTGGAAAGATTGATTAATCAATCATACCCTGCAACATTGGAAATACTACTGTATTTTGGCTTCCTTATTGCTTATGCTGTCAAATTGCCGATTATACCTCTACATACGTGGTTACCAGATACCCATGGGGAAGCGCATTACAGTACATGTATGCTTTTAGCCGGAATTCTATTAAAGATGGGAGCATACGGATTGATTCGGATCAATATGGAATTGTTACCTCATGCTCATTATCTATTTTCCCCCTGGTTGGTAATAATAGGAGCGGTGCAAATAATCTATGCAGCTTCAACTTCTCTTGGTCAACGAAATTTCAAAAAAAGAATAGCCTACTCCTCCGTATCTCACATGGGTTTCATAATTATAGGAATTGGTTCCATAACCAACATTGGACTAAATGGAGCCATTTTACAAATATTATCCCATGGATTTATCGGTGCTACACTTTTTTTCTTGGCGGGAACGGCTTGTGATAGAGTGCGTCTTGTTTATCTCGAAGAACTGGGGGGAATATCTATTCCAATGCCAAAAATTTTTACCATATTTAGTAGCTTTTCAATGGCTTCTCTTGCCTTGCCAGGAATGAGCGGTTTTGTTGCAGAATTAGTAGTATTTTTTGGACTAATTACTAGTCCTAAATTTATGTTAATGCCAAAAATGCTAATTACTTTTGTAATGGCAATTGGAATGATATTAACTCCTATTTATTTATTATCTATGTTACGCCAGATGTTCTATGGATACAAGCTATTTCATGTTCCAAACGAAAATTTTGTGGATTCTGGACCACGGGAACTCTTTCTTTTAATCTGTATCTTTTTACCAGTAATAGGAATTGGTATTTATCCAGATTTTGTTCTCTCGCTATCTGTTGACAGGGTAGAGGCTCTATTATACAATTATTATCCTAAATAGGATTTTCTTTTTTTAACTAGTATATATTCCATCGTGGAAAAAAATTCCATAGTGGAAAAAACATAAAATTCATAAAAAAGTAAAAAAGTCTAATTAGATCTATCTCGAATTTTTGAGAACCCTTTGAAAAGACGTTCAAGGGGTTCTCAAATCAAACAAAAAAGGAAAAACCTTCATAAAATGAAGGTTTTATGTTATGTAATCATTTAGATGGTAATGTAAATGAACCATAACTATGTAAACCTATTCCTAACAGATTGATACCAAAATAGCAGATCCAAATTATAAGAAATCCTATCGAAGCTACAAGTGCGGAATTCGTACCCTTCCAATTTGGATTTGTTCTACTATGTAAATATATTGCAAATATGGTCCAGGTAATAAATGCCCAAGTTTCCTTAGGATCCCAATTCCAATAGGATCCCCATGCCTCATTAGCCCATACTGCTCCACAAAGAATACCTATGGTTAAAAGAGTAAACCCTAGACTAATGACATGATAACTCCAAGAATCCAAACGCTCAGTTAATTGATATTTGTAATAATTTGGAAATGCGGGAAAAGAGGTGCTTTTTAAAGCACTTCTTTTTGCATATAAATATTCAATCTCACTAAAGAAAAATGTTTTACTTAAAACATTTTTTTTCTTTTTAGAAAAGAAATCGAAATTCTTTCGAAATCTAATGATTAGAAGAGCGGCGGATAATAAGGATCCGCACAAAAGAGTTGCATAGCTTAGTAACATCATACTGACATGCATCATTAACCACTGAGATTGTAGAGCAGGTACTAGTATTGTGGATTGATGCATTTCAGTTAAAAGACCCGACGTGGCAAAGCCTTGCGTTAAAATAGTACTTGGCGTAGTTATTGTGCTTAAATCATTTTTCGAGTTCTGTATCTTAGCAATAGTATGAAGAATATACAGAGCCCATGAAAGGAAGATCAATGACTCATATAAATTACTTAATGGAAAATGTCCCGAAGAAACCCAACGAGAAACTAAGAATCCCGTTATAGAGAAAAAAGTAGTTATCATTCCTTTTTCTGACGAATCACGTAATCCCCTAAGTTCACGAACTAATAAGGTTATCAAATGAATCGTAATCACAATTGAAATGGTTGAGAAAGAGATATGAGTTAGTATATGTTCTAAAGTTGCAAATAGCATAAGGATAAGGTCCCATTACAAAATTGGAAATTTCGAATTGAATCCATTTTCTAATCTATTGTATTATTTTTCGAGAATGCCGCCACTCGGACTCGAACCGAGATGCTTGAGCACTGCTTCCTAAGAGCAGCGTGTCTACCAATTTCACCATGGCGGCTAACTTAAAATAATAGTTAACTTAAAAGAATAATAGTTATTTTCTCGCGAATCGTCGAGACTGGGAGAGGCCCTAGAATTTAGGAACATTAAAATTTCATCACTAACTACAAAGAATTTTTTATTTTAGAAAAATTTATAGAATGAAAGCCTTTACGCTCTTATTAATATGATTTACCAGTCCTAAACTCATTTATATGGGAATTTTGTTAAAGATTGGATAAGATAGGTAGAGGTTGTAAGTCCTATTGCAAGAACAGTCTACTTTTGATAATAGAATCCTCATAAAAAAATATGAGGATTCTATTATCAAAAAAAAGTTCTTTGCTGGGAAAAGAATACTGAGGACACAATATACCAAAAACTTTTGTTCTATATAACGGATAACGGAGGGATTCGTTCTAAGAATATTGTACCGAGGAATTCGACACATAAAAGTACATTCATTAATTAATCCGAATTATTCATTCATATTAAATAATTGTAATTTCTTTGGGTTGGGATAGTTCAATTAAGATTATTCCAAAACCTTATTATTTGTTTGTTGCCCAGAAAAACCTTTTGGTTTTGGATGCTCGTTGCCGCTAGAAAATGATCTTGATTTTGCTAAAGAATAAGATTGTACTATGGAAAAATAAGTTTTTTTCTTCCAAAGATTTTTACGAATACGCTTTTTTGACATCGAAGTACGTTTTTTTGGAACTGCCATTTAAAATAAAAAGGGGATTACTTTTTTCTAGTTGTATGTGAAAGACATCTATTGCTGCAAATCAATCCTTCTTTCTGTTTTTTCTTAGTATTTATACTTAGATACTAAAAGATATTGAAATTCGAAATTCTTTTTTAGTTCATTTTGTCTAATGTGGATAAGACAAGAGTTTTTTAAGGCTTTCTATTTAAATCAATTTATATATCAAATATACTCCATATATAAATATATGGTATGGGGGATAAGCCCTCATATAAGATGGGGAGATAAAAAGAAGGTAAAATTCAATTAGTTAATTAAGTTCAGAACAGTTTTTCATAATTGAATTCCAATAAAAAAAAAATACTTAGTCTCTTAAACAAGACATTCTAAAACTTAGAGAATTCTAGTCATTAGGATTTCTGTTTTATATGAAGTAAGCAATATTCGAGAATTTCCTATACTATAAATATGGGTTTTCTTTGGAATTCAATCAATCAATTACGAAACAAGAGAGCTCCTTTATTTTAAGAGAAAGAAATACAAAAATGAATAGAAAGTAAAATGATTCAATCTTTTTTTGTATTTTAATAAATATTATTTTAACTAATAACTAAATAACGAAATCCTTTGATTCACTTTTTGAATTTAAGCAACTAAACCCATTCTGAATTTTTGAATATTTTAATGAGAGAAATTTTGCAAAATCCAGAATTCCAGTATTTTTTCTTATTCTTATTTTGTTTTTTTAATTTCTTTAGAGAGAGATAAGAGTAGGTTTGGTGAATCGGAAACAATTCTATTTTATAGAAAAATTGAACTATAAATTTCAACTAAAAATTGCTATTTCTTTTCTTATGGAACATACATATCAATATGCCTGGGTAATCCCTCTTCTCCCACTTCCAGTTATTATGTCAATGGGATTTGGACTTTTTCTTATTCCGACAGCAACAAAAAATCTTCGTCGCATATGGGCTTTTCCTAGTATTTTACTCTTAAGTATAGCTCTGGTATTCTCAGTTCACCTGTCTATTCAACAAATAAATGGAAGTTCTATCTATCAATATCTATGGTCTTGGACCATCAATAATGATTTTTCCTTAGAATTTGGATACTTGATCGACCCCCTTACGTCTATTATGTTAATACTAATTACTACTGTAGGAATCTTGGTTCTTATTTATAGTGACGATTATATGTCTCACGATGAAGGATATTTGAGATTTTTTGTTTATATAAGTTTTTTTAATACTGCCATGTTGGGATTGGTTACTAGTTCCAATTTGATACAAATTTATTTTTTTTGGGAACTTGTCGGAATGTGTTCCTATTTATTGATAGGCTTTTGGTTTACACGGCCAATTGCAGCGAGTGCTTGCCAAAAAGCTTTTGTAACTAATCGTGTAGGGGATTTTGGTCTGTTATTAGGAATTTTAGGTTTTTTTTGGATAACGGGTAGTTTAGAGTTTCGGGATTTGTTCAAAATAGCTAATAACTGGATTCCTAATAATGGGATTAATTCCTTACTTACTACTTTGTGTGCTTTTTTATTATTCCTTGGTGCAGTTGCAAAATCTGCACAATTTCCTCTTCACGTATGGTTACCCGATGCTATGGAAGGACCCACTCCCATTTCGGCTCTTATACACGCAGCAACTATGGTTGCTGCGGGGATTTTTCTTCTAGCTCGACTTCTTCCTCTTTTCATATCCCTACCCTTGATAATGAGTTTTATTTCTTTAGTAGGTACAATAACACTCTTCTTAGGAGCCACTTTAGCTCTTGCTCAGAGAGATATTAAAAGAAGCTTAGCCTATTCTACAATGTCTCAATTGGGTTATATGATGTTAGCCCTAGGTATAGGCTCTTATCAAGCTGCTTTATTCCATTTGATCACTCATGCTTATTCGAAAGCTTTATTGTTCTTAGGATCCGGATCCGTTATTCATTCAATGGAACCTCTTGTTGGATATTCACCAGATAAAAGTCAGAATATGGTTCTTATGGGTGGTTTAAGAAAATATGTTCCAATTACAAGAACCACTTTTTTATGTGGTACACTTTCTCTTTGTGGTATTCCACCTCTTGCTTGCTTCTGGTCCAAAGATGAAATCCTTAGTAATAGTTGGTTATATTCACCCTTTTTTGGAATAATAGCCTCTTTTACTGCAGGATTAACTGCATTTTATATGTTTCGGATATATTTACTTACTTTTGATGGATATTTGCGTGTTCATTTTCAAAATTACAGCAGTACTAAAGAGGGTTCGTTGTATTCAATATCCTTATGGGGAAAAGGCATATCCAAAGGAGTCAATAGGGATTTTGTTTTATCAACAATGAAGAGTGGAGTTTCTTTTTTTTCACAAAATATACCCAAAATTCCTGGTAATACAAGAAATAAGATAGGATCCTTTAGTACTCCCTTTGGGGCTAAAAGCACTTTTGTCTATCCTCATGAAACGGGAAATACTATGCTATTTCCTCTTCTTATATTACTACTTTTTACTTTGTTCATTGGATCCATAGGAATCCATTATCAAAATGGAATAAAGGGTAATGGAATATCGGAGTTAACCATATTATCAAAGTGGCTAACTCCTTCAATAAACTTTTTCCAGGAAAGTTCTAATTCTTCTATAAATTCATATGAATTTCTCACTAATGCAATTTCTTCTGTAAGTTTAGCTATTTTTGGTCTATTCATAGCATATATCTTCTATGGATCTACTTATTCTTTTTTTCAGAATTTGAATTTTATAAATTCCCTTGTAAAAGGGAATCCAAAAAAGAACTTTTTGGATGAAGTAAAAAAAAAGATATACAGCTGGTCCTATAATCGTGGTTATATAGATGTTTTCTATACTAGGGTCTTTATCTTGGGTATAAGAAGATTAGCCGAACTAACGCATTTTTTCGATAAAGGTGTCATTGATGGAATTACCAATGGGGTAGGTCTTGCTGGTTTTTGTATAGGAGAAGAAATTAAATATGTAGGGGG